GCGCCAATGAGGCTTTTATTTGAGAGAAAAAAGAAGACTATGCCTTCGCCATATGAAATATGAATATTAAGTAATAATAGCATGGCACTTTGAATTCGATATAATAAATTTTGTTTTCGAAACATTAGATTATGTATCGAGAGAGTAATATGAGAAAAAGGTATTTCCTATTTTATTATCGGAAGTCCAGTTCAGCGTCACAAACTTTTTTTCACACCAGAGGTCTCTTAAGAATATTTATAGTCTTCTAGAGAGTATAGAGCGAAAAAAAAAAGATTCTTTTTTCCTTGGTTTATTTGATCAAACAAAAAAGCAACTTTGGGATTGCTGAATGACAGACAAATCACAGACAAAAAATATAATAAATATATAAAGCAACGGAGCCATCATAGTATTTTTGAATTCCTCCGAAAGGAAGGGTGGTAAGTTGATCATTTACCTATCGGGGTATGATCGATCCTATTTTTTTTGAAGGTAAGGGTCAATGTTATTGTAGAGCCGTATGCAATGGATAATGCCCGTACGGTTGTTCGATTCTATCTTTTTTTTTCTTGTTATTCTTTTATCTTTCTTTTATCTTCCCCTCATCTAGAGAAACCTTTTATTATCTTATATCATCAGGGTAATGATCCATCAACCTGCTGGTTCTTTTTCTGAAGTAGCAACGGGAGAATTCATCCTGGAAGTGGGAGAACTGCTGAAACTACGTGAAACCCTGACAAGGGTTTATGTACAAAGAACGGGCAAACCCTTATGGGTTGTATCCGAAGACATGGAAAGAGATGTTTTTATGTCAGCAACAGAGGCCCAAGCTTATGGAATTGTTGATCTTGTAGCGGTTGAATGACAATAGCCTGGATTTCTCGTCAATTCGTAATTTAAAATTAACCCTGCCGAGTTTCATTTTAATATTCTATGATGAATGATTTTTATTTCCTATTCTATTGAATAAAAGTAATTCATAATCATACGGTTAGGATCGATCTAAACCAGCCCATTATGTATATGATTCAACATGCCAACGATTAAACAACTTATTAGAAATACAAGACAGCCAATTAGAAATGTCACAAAATCCCCCGCACTTCGGGGATGCCCTCAGCGTCGAGGAACATGTACTAGGGTGTATGTGCGACTCGTTCAGATCATGAACTAGAACAAAGGAAAGAGAACAATGTTCAAATATAAATGATCAAATAGGATAGAACGGAAAAATGAACTACATTTCTTTTTTATTATCTAAAAAGATAATAAAATTGATCATATTCCTTTTATTTTGTATGAAATTTATGGTTTCTATTGGTGTAAAACCACTCACCTCAATTCAAGATGAGAAGCAATTCTCCATTGGTAGCAAATGGTTATCCATTAAGCGGAGGAAATCTTAGTTAACATAGACCCCTCTTGCAAGAACGGACTAACAGGGTCAGCTACCCAGCCAACTTTCATAATTAAATACCGTTACTGTATAGGTAGAGCTCGTTGTGAAAGACCTATTACTGGATAATTTATGGGTAGAGCCAAAGAATGTGAACTATACAAGTTAGCAATAACATTGATTAAATGAAGTAAAGGCTCCGGTGTATAGAAAAGACCTCACCGTTTAAGAAGTAACCATAGAAACGATGGAATCCACTATTTATTTATCATGCTATTTTTTTTTTAATACCTAGTATATCGTATTTCGAGGTGAAATGCCTAGAAAAAAATCGTGGTTGGGAAGGTTATAGTAGCCAAAGCCATTGGAATTTTTAGTTTATACATTGGAAAAATCCGTTTTGTTATTAATATACTAGGAAAGGGCCAAAAGAATAACTGAAAGAAAGGAAATCTATTAGTTATTCGTTAAAGTTTCATTTATTCAATGACCAGAATTAGACGGGGATATATCGCTCGGAGACGTAGAACAAAAATTCGTTTATTTGCATCAAGCTTTCGGGGGGCTCATTCAAGACTTACTCGAACTATTACTCAACAAAAAATAAGAGCTTTGGTTTCGGCTCATCGCGATAGGGATAAGCAAAAAATAAATTTTCGTCGTTTGTGGATCACTCGAATAAATGCAGCAATTCGTGAAAAGGGGGTATGCTATAGTTATAGTAGGTTAATAAATGATCTGTACAAGAGACAGTTGATTCTTAATCGTAAAATACTTGCACAAATAGCTATCTCAAATAGGAATTGTCTTTATATGATTTCCAATGAGATCATAAAAGAAGTAAGTTGGAAGGAATCCACCGGTTAAACGGAGTTGCCCGGAGAATGAACTCCGGGAAGGTCGAATAAAAATGAATGAATAGAATATGATAAAATATGAGAAAGTAGTCAAAATAAATATGAATCAACACGTTCAATAAAAAAATTTATTCTTCCCAGATTATTATTTTTTTTCTTACGACACGAGAATTCACTTCGGATTCTTGGATTTTTCCAACAAAAGACCAATCCGCTTTTGAGTTCGGATGGGGATTTGAATTCAAGTGAAGAAAGAGTAAACCTA